GACGAGAATGAATTCGGGAATCCAGGACATACTCATCCTGGAGCTTCCGCTCTCCTCTGGGGAGGAGTTTTTATATCTCGAGAGGTGAGTCGAGGGTAGCCCCCCGCTTGACCGATTTCTCGGAATCAGAGGAAGATCTCTCATCTGATGACCCTGAACAAGAAGGAGCTGCTCTCGATGTGAGATCAGCAGGAAAAGAAAGAAGAGGAATTGGATGCCCCAGAGCAGCTGCCCCCGGATAAGCCTTAAAAAAAAAACACACACCTCTTTTTAACTAAAGCCGGACACAAACAAAAGAAACAAGAAAAGGGCCATGATGATGATCCTATGTTCGTTTTCGCCCTGCCCCGATGATGCGCTCCTAGCTCGCGGAGCTACATACCAGAAAAAGAAAAAGAATCTCTCTATTACTTTGAGAAGAGAATCGTTGGTTTGACCGACGGACTACGTGGGAAATACGAGATCTAGGCAAGCCGCTACATGTTTTCCCCTTGCCCTTGAACGATAGAAGAACTACTGAGATTCTCTTAGATAGCGGTCGCATCTATGGTCAATCAATAGGTCCGCGGATCTATTCTTCTATACGATAAATCGCCATCTCGTAGTACCACCACGACACCGATTCTCGTTATTTTTCCGAGCCCCCCATGCCGGCCGTGACTTCGACTTTGAGTATGATGAATGAGTGGAAAGATCTTTATAGAAGTCCCTGTCCGATCCAACCAAAGAGTTAGTATCTAAAAAATAATATATATATATATAGGGGTAGAACAGCGAGTTTTTTCAGAAAAGACTTGCTGCCCCCCTATCCGAATCCCGCGAGTGACTAAGCGCGAGACGAGCCATAACATCAGGGGCGAATCGACTACAACTCATCTATAAAGAATCGACCAACGATATCTTCTTTTTTCGGTCTATTTGCATCAGGCTTAGCCCGTACTAGTAAGAAGGTGTTCCCGAAAGGGGACGAAACCTGTCTAAGATCCTGTGTGCCGGCTTAGTAGCGCGTAAACAGAACACGTAGCCTAAGCGGAACTCAATATTCAACCAACCTATGATCGATCCATTTATTGTTTCAACTTACTATCAATCAACCATGTCTTAGGTTCTCGTTGCGGGAGATCTTGAAACGTGCCCGTCGTGTGAATGCGCATACAAATAGGGTCACTATTCGCCTACTACTAAGTTAAGTAAAGGCGGAGAGTGGATTCTAGATTATATCAGTCGGGTAGGCTGGACTGGGGTTCTGGAAAAATCTCTACGAATTCTTCTTTGCAAGAGACATCCCCGGGTGGTTTAGTGATGTCTCCGGCAGCCTTGCTGGGATCTCCAGATCGAATAATTTGTTTACAAGACGCTCTTAGGGGTCTTGTTTTCTCGGATTCCAGCTTTTGACTTTTCTAAAAAAAAAAAGGCTTTGACCTACTCCCTGAGCAGAGATGCACGCTTTATACAGGTAGTGAGGTCATGTATACTCATGGGATGGCTTTTTTTTTGGAGTAATGCGCTAATTCCATTGCATCCAAATCAATCGACGATCTAAGTCGTTGTTCAGTAAACTATTATACTTCTCGCATGCAGTATCCGAGTCTTGCCCCTTTAAGGAATATGGAGGAGGTATGTGTCCTCTCGGTCGCCTTGACCAATCACAGATCAGCCCGACTAACGGTCGCTTTGATCCGTTACACATCAGCTCAAAAGTACCCCTTTCCATTATGATGATAGGGGTGGACGGTAGGGCTAAAACGGGCATAATCGCTGGAACGGCTAAAAGTGGGCCGACTCTCTTCCATAAAGATATATATGGATATTCGGCCTTTAATGAGATAGTCGACGTTCTAGACTCAAGTTAGCAAAAAACAAGACTGAGGTCGATAGGGGCATTACTGGTAATTGCTAAGGTGCTTTCTGAAGTATTAACCATTGGCTAGCGCTCATCTCCTGCTCTGTTTCCAGCCTTTCATTTCATATACCATTCCCGTATGCCATACCTCTTATTGTTTCTTGCTATACGTCCAAGCCTTCTCCCATCGGTAGTTGGAAGCAGAACTGAGACTGGATGTAACTGAAGGAAAGGGGATATAGATACGATAGGAGGGCACGGTTAAGCAGGTAAGCGAAGGGCTCTCTCTCTCGCCCCATTGTGTAAGGGTCTTGTGTAAAGCCTTTCTGCCCATTATTTATCTTCATTCTAAGTAAGCAGGTCGAAAGCTGTTGAGGTGATAGCAATAATAAGCGGGGAAGCTGAAGCAAGAGGTCTTCAAAGAACTTTTGTATAATCAAACTTCCATTTCATTGGTCTCTAAGGCAAAGTCTCGCTTAATCGTTCATCGATCTTTTCTTCTTTCTTCAACCGGTCATATCTGATCTGTAGCTGGTAGCGACATGAGAAAAAGGTCCGGAATGGTGTATTTGATTTGCGAAATTGCGAGTTTAAGGGGTCGGATGGGTCAAGTACGGCCTCTAAAAACATGCGAGTTTCGGCTTTTTTAGTAGTATCTGTCCTTCCCGGCCTGCTGTCGTCAACGGTCCGCTTCCTTGAATGAGAGTTGGTCTTCCCGATCCACGAAAACAGTCCGTTGTCCTTTACTTGTTTAGTGGCATCTGTCTGAGGGCATCTGGAATTGTCTGTTTCGGTATTCACTCTTGTAAACGGTCGCAAACGCTCATCTGTCTACGACCCTTCTTTTATTCATTCAATATCCCGGTTATCTTTTTAGCGAATATCTCCCGTGCTTGGTTAATCGATTGAAGTACAGGTGCTTCGGTCAGCATGCATGACTAGGTGCTAAAGAGGTGCTAAAGAAATAGAAGCTTTTTATGCTAAAATTACATCAGCAGGATCAACTGTAGGTATTGGAAATTGGTAAAGCATGACTGACGTCCTCAATCCGTCAATCCAATCAATACCGCTTCCCCTCTTTTATTCAAGATAGCTGCTTTTATTTTATTCAAGGGGGGGCGAATACCTTGCTTGTAAGTAACATAATTTTTTTCTTGAAAGATATGCTACTTCCCGCTCTTCTGTCTGTCATCTGTCAACAGGTATCGGTCGCATCTGGTCAATCAGTACACACGATATCTGTCTGTAAATAAATCGAGATCTTTTTCGTTATGAGTAGTATTGTTTATCAGAAAGGAACTGAAAGACTATATCTGGGCTAGCTCGACTCCACCCCTACCAGGGCCTGAGCCCTTGGGGTGGAGGTGAGCGTTAATACAGTTTAACACTATGAAATAAAAAAGAGTCTTAACAATAAGTCGACAACCGGTATCAAAATTATACAACAAGAAATAAGCAGAAATAGGTGCATAACGGTAAAAATGAGAATGAAATAGATAAGAATTTTGAATTCATACTTCATTTTGATAAGAGAAATCTCCTCTTCATTTTCGGGCATTACAGAGGTTATATAATACACTCGACTATAAGGAGAGGAATAGTTATAAAAAACTATATTAAAGGAAACCTTCTTCGTTGAGGTTTGTTGAAAGGTGGAATTCCACCGATATAAAAAATTGAAGACTGGTGTTGGTTAACAAGCTTCAACCATGTCTGATACCAACTGCAACAAAGACCCCATACTGACAACCATTTGAAGTAATGTGGCCTTTCCTGAGCAAGTCTTAGCTAAATTGGCTCCTAGGGGTCATATACAGTGCATCATCAAGACTGGGACGATCTCCACCGAGATTCAATATTTCTTCAGATTCAGGTAAAACTGGTCAAATGCCCACTCTTGGTTTACTCACCGGCAACACAGAGTGGTGCTTCACCTCTAAGAATCCTTGCAGCTTCCTTCACCGGCGCTCACCTTTTTTGTCTGGGTGCACACAAGAAAGTCCCATCATCAGCATCCTTTCCATTTCCACCCCTTCAAACTTCCCCATCAACCGTCGAATCAGCTGCCTCAATTAGTTTCCCCTTTTTCCACAGGTCCCAGACCCAGTCAACAACCACAATTCCATTATCATCAAGAGGCCTTCTCCCCGTTGCTGCCACCTCTAACACTACCACACCAAAGCTGTAAACATCTGTCTTCTCAGTGGGAATACCCGAATAAACATACTCAGGTGCAAGATATCCCATTGTTCCTGCCGGTATAGTAGCTTCTCTTGTATTCGAACTGTGTTCATAAACTTCTGCCAGACCCAAATCCCCAAGCTTAGCATTGAACTCCGCATCAAGCAATATATTGCAAGTCTTCACATTTCTTTGAATTATTTGCCTCTCACATTCTTCATTCAGATAAGTAAGAGCAGAAGCAACCCCCAAAACGATATGAAATCTTTGCTTCCATGACAGGACTCTCGTCGAATTGGAGTTTCTGTGGAGAATATTGCTGAGGCTTCCATTGGGTAAGTAATAAGAAACCAGGACTAACTCAGTATCTTCACAGCACCATCCTTGAAGCTGAACCAAGTTCTTGTGCCGTAAACAACCCACCATTGTTTCAAACTCTGTGGTTCAAGGATTGTGCGCACGCAATCAATTCCATTGGCCCTCTCAAACCTTTTAATAGCCACTTCTCCACCAGATGGAAGAAACCCAAAGGTCTTGAATTGCCACCAATCAACAATGTGAACTGTTGAGCCCTGTCCGTTAGAGGCAGAGAAACCAACATGCATGAAATCTTTTAATTGCTTGGAGAGGTAAATTTGGGCAACAAGAAGAGGACTTGGAGGCCTAATCGGCGAGTACCCGATTCACACCCGGATCATTTTCATTGCATCTCTGTACTCAATCCAAACCGTTATCTGTCTCCCACTGGTCAAATCAATCCCCCTTTCAACAACATTAACGGAAGCCAAAGATACGCCCTCGCTTATATACCTATATGGTTGACATCAATACCTATATGATTCCCATTGATGTCAACAAGCGAAGGGTCGAAACTGGTATCAAATTCCACAGCGATGAATGAATCTTCCCCATCTAAGGCCAGTTCTGGGAGACCCATATACCCGGGGCGGAAAGAATCCGCATTAGAGGTGATCAGAAACGCAATCCCATCTCCAGAAGGACACAGTGGGGAAGATAGTTTTGAGAAGGAGAAACGGCATGAGAAAGATGCGGTGGAGTTCGTCTCGGAATCAAGAAACCGAATAGGGTAGACATAAAAAGCTCTGCCCACGCCTGAAGCAGAGGAAGAAGAAGAAGAGAGGCAGCTGACTTCTTGAGTGAGACTAATGGCTTTGTTTCTGAAGTAAGCATCACCAAAGAGGGTGACATTCTTTGCAGGCAAGAAAGGTGTACAAAGCGTGGGAATACTGAAGATGAAAAAGAAAAAGAAATGGCTCCGGAAGAGTCAAACAGCAGGAGAATGCATTATAGAGTCACAAATAGGAAAGATCGCTGGGTAGAGACTACGAATTAGACAAACAGAGCTCCTCCCCCTCGTCAACTCGGTCAAGCTGCTTCGCTCCTTCGGCTGAGAAATTTGTAGAAGATCAAGAGTCAAGAGATTTTATCGCCTCTTTGATTGGGTCAATCTTCTTTCTCTTGGAAGTTTAACAGCTTGTTTCCATATGGCCTCCTCGTTTTGAGACATTATGACTTTGGAGTGGTTTCTCCGTGGACACCCCTACGCTCTGCTCTCGCTTGCTTTCATGTACACGTGTTACCTCTTCCCTACAACCCATGACATACCCTGCTTTCTATGCCATGCTTCCTCCAATACTGGAACAGGGCCTTTCCTTTACTTTAAGCTTAGGCTGACCAGCTTCCGTAGCAGTCCTTCCTTTCCTCATTGCTGCCACTGGACTCGGGCAAAAAACTCGATTTCCGAACCTTTCTTTCCCACCCCATTCAATTCAGGGCTGTAACTGAAGCAAGCACTTGGCTTTAGAGCCCTATCACGTAAGGGAGAAGAAAGACTGAATGTGTGAAGCATACGGGGGGTAAGAAGGGAACTTCTCCCCCTGTCTGTCATCTGCGATCAATGCACTCAATTTATCTTGATTTGGGCAGTCACGGGCTCTTTGAGGGCCTCCACAAATGAAACAACCCCAACCCTTTGTTAGGTTTACCAGGCTTGTTCCCAGCTCTTTGGTAGCATGTTCTTCCCCTTTCTTTTGCTCTCCACTCCACCCGTCTTGTTGCCTCGAAGAAGTTTCCCCTTTGTTTGTGCGAATGAGTAGGTTTTTCCATGTCATCTACCATTCTTTCTGCAGCAATGATCGCAGAAGCCAAATCCGGTACATTTTGCCAACGAAGTTCTTGTCTAGCCCAAGGCTGAAGACCGTTCGGGAAGAAAGCCTTCCTTCCCTTCTTTAAGGCTTTAAGGCTGCAAACACTGAACTCTCTTTTCCCTCTTCAGGCACTACAGAGTCTCCGCCTCAACGGATCTCCGACAACTCAACCTCGACTCCTGAATGGTGGCTTAAGGAAGCAAGGAGGCTCGCGGAACACAGTAACATAATGCGACAGATAGCTAGACATACAACAGGAAAACTAAACTAAGAAGATGGATAGACGGTTGTGAGAAGAGATCACTACTCTACTGATGCAGCTATACAGACCACAAGAACAACAGCTACTGCGCTACGCTCATTCCTAATCGATTTGTACCATACCAACATGCAAGGAGGATGTATAGCTGATTGACTTAGAATACCAAAAAAAGTTGGGGCTTCAAAGCTTTTAGTGGAGGAGGAGCACCCGTAGTCCTCTTGATATATACGCATCGCATGGGGCTCCCTCAAAAGGAACTACCTACCTCCGAAAGAATACATGACGAAGTAAACTACCCCTCACTACAACATAGTTTCTACGACATTACATGGTAGTTGGTACTCCCGGAACGGTCCGGGCCTTCCTCTATTCGCTTTGCTCATAGCGGACCGGTATTGAACAAGTGAAAAACAAGGTTCGCCTCTTAGCAATACAGCGCTGCGCCTACTTGCTAACAGCTTTCGGGCCTACTGTCCTACGTATGCTTCCCTCTCCCGCTCTTCAAGCCTAAAAGCGCTCTCGGAATTAAGCACCTTTCCAATGCCTAATGCTGCTCTAGCTGATGCGATAGTTGCAGCTCCTTAATGCACTACCCTGACTTGGCACTTGACTTAACCTGCCTTCGAGACAGAGTGATGGTGCCCCCCCTCATGAGCAGCCAGCCCTTACCTGCCTTGAACTACAGGAGCGGTCTTGCATACACACATATGTAAATCAGGCCTTTTATCGAGAGTTCTTCTAGGCCTTAGTAAAAGAATTTACTAAATACTAGAGTGCTGCTACAGGGAATGCTACCTTGACCCTGCTACTTCTAACGCTCGAACTGTCCGAGCTCCTGCAAGAGGATTAGCTCAAGGAAAAGCACTTGAAGTAACGGATGAGCGCCCTAGCGCATAAGGACTAGACTTCTCTAAAGTGGAATTCAAGTCGATATTTAAATCCTACACCCTCAAAGAAAGCCTTTTTCGATAGTTGTTAGAGGTGAACTAGTTCCTATCTGATCTTTTTCAGAGGCCTGTAGCTTAAAGAAAAGGAGGCATAGAGAGAAGGCTCTCGAGAGGCTAACAGAAGAGCCAGGTGAGCTACCAACTAGCATAGAGCAGAGCTAGTATCCATATTTCAATCTTTAACTAGAGGAAGGAAATCGATTAAAGCCAGATTACCGCCTATGGTACACTAAGAATTTCATACTACATGAGGGATACTCAAAAATAGTAAAGAAAGTCCCACTCATTCCTGAAAGAAAGTAAGAAAGATCACGAGCTTCTGTAGGCTTAAAAAAGAAGGCCATTTACCGAGAGTTGTGACAGGTGATGAACATCAATGAGATGACTTGAACTGGCCTTCTGTTGAAAGTCAAATTGCCATAGATCGCGATTCTTCGTCTGATCTTCTTGTGTATTCATCATTGCATCCTTTTTCTTTTGTTTCGGCCGAGACTTTTCGACTCTTGATGTGAAGATGCAAGACTTTATGAGTAAATCAGCGAGAATTAGGTATGTGCGCTACGCTGACGATATAGCTTTTGCTATGTTGGAAGGAGCCAACTCAGAAATGGTAAGCCAAGGGGCTCTAATAATACAAATCCGCTTATGTACTCTTCGGAGGCTTGTGCGTCCCGACAGGAAAAAGAATTTCTTACTACTGTTTGCCTTGTGCATGACAATACACAAGCAAGACTGTTCGTCTAGTGGTATCCTGTATCTTATATAAGATCTGTGTCCTTACCCTATGCATGGTATTTCTAGAGTGAAAGATCTATTCTAGCCGTTCTTGCTAACCTAACCGCTTAGGGAATTTGATTCTCACTTGAGAGATGCGATTTGAAAGAAGAGAAGAGGTTATATCAGTTAATAGTTAATCACCATCCCTTCCTCTAATGAATCAGATCCCATTTGCTAACTAGAACTAAAGTAAAGGGAAGTAAGAGCGGGATCGAATAGAACTCACTCGCATGGACCCCCTGCAATAAATAAGGGCATTTGAAACGAGATCAATGGCTGGAACAGAACTGCCTATAACTGCAAGGGCTTATAACCTAGGGCTGGAAAGTAACTTGCCCCATAGCAGAACCCGCTTTCAACCTAGTCGGATTAGGAAGGAAATAGGTGAGATTGACTATCCCCCTCCTGCGGGAAAAACTTGCTTTCTTTAATACTGCAATTTCAGGGGCTTCACTCTAAGATAGTACACCTCGTCCCACATCCAAGGGAACTTCCAATGAATGGAATCTGCTACACCAGGAACTTCTGATAACCCTTTTCCTTAAATAAGGACTAAACTCAAACTTCCACTGACTCGCTTGGAGAAAGACGAAAATCGAAATTCTGCGAGAAAACTGAATCTTGCCAAGGAGAAGGATGCCTTATAACCCTCTACCCAGCTATATCTGGAATAACTGAAAACACCCTATTCATGATAGGACTGGTATACCCTCTCCCCTTAGTCCTTTTATCCATTTTTGACACCCCAGAAACCCTTAGGAATAGCCCTGGGGATTGTTAGCTTCTTAGAGCTAGAGCCTTAGGAAGGAAAGCTATTCTAACCTCCACTGTAAAAAGGCAACTAGCTCAAATAGAGAGAACGAGGCTTTTCAAAAAAGGTACTTCGACTATCCCTGACCCTGAGAGACTGCTTGAAGGAAAAGCTTTCAGTACAGCCCGGAGCGGCGATAAAGCGCAGCAGGAAGAGGAACTGCTGAAGATATCTCTTTTTTTCTCGTGTTCTGAACATCGCACTATGCCTATCTGTCTTTTGCCTATGTATTTTAGCATAAGTCTTTCTCTGCTGTGCGTAAACAATCCTCTTCAACATATATTCTAGCCTTTTTTTTACGGCGGTTTAGCCCCCCTTGATTTTCATCCGCATATCTCAAGACGGAGCGGATGACTAAAGGCTTTTGATCTCCCCTCCGATCGACGTAATGCTTCCATTTCTTCGCGCTCTGCACCAACGCATACAACTCCTTGTCAGGAGTAGGATAATTCTTCACCTATTTCATAGCCTCGAATGAACGCATACAGACCTTCGATTCTGCATCAAGACAGTGAACATGGCATAATCGCTTGCATCCGCCTCGATCTCTTGATTGATGCCCCCACCGGAACACTTTTCTCTTGCCCGAAAGGGGCATGAGGAGGGGATGCTGTGTAAGAGAAATGGTCGATGAACTTACTTAGGGACTGCACCGCTACGAGGATGAGTTGCTCATCTCCGTCACATTTCTCGTTTTGTTCCAGTCCCCTACTAGGAAAAAATTCTATTTAAGTGACGGCGGGATGGTTGGCTCTGGTTCAGTACATAGACGACTCTTAAAAAAATGTATTGAGTCGGGGTATCATCATTCTTTGAAAGAGGCTACGCTCCTCCCCCTCGTCAACTCGGTCAAGCTGCTTCGCTCCTTCCTTTCGTTCTCTGACCGATCAAGATAGCTTGCAATTCATTGATCTGGGGGACGAGATATTGTATTTAACTCAAAACAACTCTGAGATTTTGTAACATTGTGATGTTCCTATTGTGCGGCCTTCCCTTGAGACTGACTTCATCTTCCCACCACGCTATAGCAGGGCTAAATCTCTGATAGGTGCTGGTGCCCTAGGTAGCTGAGTCTGGGTTGGAGGTCTAGTCAGTCTGGAGACCTACGAGTACGACTAGCTGCTCTGACACCGGGATTTCCGCTGAAGGAGCGAAAAAAGTAAGTGGAACAGAGCATACCTCGAGATAGAGGACAGGAACGAAGTAGCTCGCTCTTTTAGTAGGCTAGTAGATCAAAAAAGTCGAGGTTCGAAGACCGTGAGAAAGAATAGGAATTTCTTGTTTCAAAAATTGACTTATATAGAGTCAGAAAATACGCAGCGATTGAACCCCCATCTGTCTTTGCTGCTTGACTGATGGAAAGCTTTACTTTCTTACTGTTGAACGACTCCGATTTGCAGATGTTTTCAGGAACCTAGGCCTAGTCCTTTTCTTTTGCTATTTCAAATGGGAGGTCTTATGAATCGATTGAATCAGAAATTGACTTAGATAGAGATAGAGGCAAGGAAGCCTGGCTACTTTCTTTCGAGACATGGTTGAAGAAAATGCCCTGCCTCCAACATCGCTTATTCTGCCTTGCCTCTATCTCATAGTACGGAGTAGAAGATAGGGTGTTAGTTGTTTCATGGTTCCCAACGGGACGTAGCTAACCCTTCTAAGATAACCAAGTCTCAAGCTAAAAAAAGCGTATCCTAGCCCAAAAGCTCATGGGACAATCAATAATAAACAGTGACACCCAACCTGGAACAAGAACCAAAGCTGACAGCGAGAGGAGAGTGAAGTCACGAAGTGAGAGGAGCGAGTGACAAATCAGATTCTCTAGATCGAATTAAGGAAAAAGCAAGAATAGCCTTCACTGCCAACCTTTCCTCTTTCTTTGCTGCATCTGATATTACCGCCCCGTGGGTCCTATTCCAAGTATCGAGCTCGGTAGCGAGCCTCTTGTCCTTATCCCTGTCTACTTCAAATGGCTTAGAGAAAGGTCCCTTTTTCTTTTCGCATCTCGGAATTCAAAAAAAGTCATCGACACGGAAACAGAGCTTCAAGCAAGATGTCCAGTAAGAGATGCTGACAGCAAGCCAAGCTACTCATGCCAAGCACAGCTAACTTCGAGACAACTAAGGGCAAACTTCGAGCTAGAACTAATGGATTAGCATCAATATCCGGGGGGATTTCTTTCCTATGCTTGCCGGCAAAACAGAGTTTTGCCTTCCACACGTGCCACTGAAAGCAGAATGACCTCTTCTCATTGCCTGCCCCTCCTTGAAAAGGTCCAAGCGAAGCTCATAGGTTGGAAAGCAAAGAGTCTCTCCTATAGCTGGACACTTGTCTACTTAAAATCCGTTCTATTCTAATAGGATAACTGTTCTGGTTATCGGCTTTTGCGATCCAGAAAGGCACGCTTAAACGTATTTACAGGATCTTTAACCCTTTCCTGTGGGCTGAGCCAGAAAAAGATCAAAATCATTCCTTTAGCATGAAAGGATGTCTGTCGGCCGAAAGCGGAAGGAAGGCTGGGGGGTCCGGAGGCTTTGGGATTGCAATCTTGCTGCGCTACTTTAGCATGGATGGAAAAAAGTTTCCAACAAACCTTGCTTATGGGTCAATTGAATCCGGGAACACTACACTACATTCGCGGGAACACCTTCTGGGATGTACGTCCATCCTACCACACCTCCAACATTTGGAGATCGATACTCTCGATCAGAGACGTTCTGAAAAGGTATATCAGATCCATCATCGGGGATGGCTCGAATACTAACGTTTGGAGCGATATTTGAAGAGGGAAGCTTGATCGATCTATTCGGAGAGAGAGTGATCTACCTACGATTCTGGCTCATCCGAAACCCGAGACCAGTAGACGGAAAATGTGGTTTCCAGAGTCTCATCCTAGAAAATCGAATTTGAACAAGGTCCCGATCAGGGTCAAACTACCCTTCTTTTCCCTTTTTGGGAAAGAAAGAATATGATAGTTTTCCTCCAGGAAAGCATATAATAAAGAAAGCTGTAATATTCAAAAGCATCTGCCATAGAAAATCTTACCCTCAGGCTATCTCGTATCTAGAACCCTCCCAGGAAGAGAATTAGCCTTAAGAGGAAGAAGCCTAGAAGGCAGAACTCTGAACCAAGCCCAAGGGAAATAGCTGACATTGTTGAATTAGCTGACAGAAGAAGCGAAAGGTATTCTGATTGAAGTTCGCCCAATCCTCGCTCTAAAGTCTGAAACAAGAAAAGGGAAATCCAGAGTGAGATAAAATCTGTCCGAATCTAAGACATCCAACTCAAAGGATGGACTCAACTCCTTCGGACCCTTGCATTTTCAAAGTAATAAACAGTACAGTCTGAAGTACGGATTAAGAAGGAAGGGGAAAGAAAAGAGCTCTTTCGCTGGATTGAAGAACTTGACTTATTGTTCTTGTTCTGCAATAGATCTTTCATCAAATGGAATTGGTAGTTCATTCTGTCAGCCGAGGAGAGCGGGGAACCTAGTCAAACTAAAGAATCAGTTACTGGACGGCTACGCTTCTCAGGCCCCCCGGGGGATACTTTTTTGTTTGAAATCACCGGGTCCAACCAAGAAAGAAATGGGCATTTTTGTGCGGTTTCTCATTTTTGGTAATACCGGACCGCATGTTCCTAACGAGGAAAATGAAATGCAACTAGCTAGTACTGTTGCTAGTTGGTATAAAGTGGCATCCCTTGAATATTTTGATTTGTCGAAATCCGTGGGTCAAGTTCCACATTCGATTATGATGAGAAAGCTTCGAAAAATAATCGAGGATGAACCTAAAAAGATTTGCTTTAGCTCGAGTTTCCCCATTAGGGATCGGGCTAGATCACAAGCCTGTCACCACTTCTCTCAAAAGCAACTAATCGGGCTTTCACTTTCCTTTTCATGAGTTGGAAGTTTCACCAACCCAACCTGTGAGCAAGCCCGCGATGAAGGACTAAGTCCGAAAGCACTGAATGATGAACTTTGCGCCTACAGGAGGGCCAAGCCAGAATGGAATTCATATCTCCTTCGTCTGGTCGAGAAGGGACTGTGACTATTCTATTACATTACGGAGAAGTCCATTTTCGTCATGATCGATCCACGTCCTACCCGGGCTTAGAAAGCTAGCTTTCTAAGGCGAAGGACTTTTATTGCACGAGCTAGCCAGCCAATCCAGCCGTTTTCTTGCTTCCATCCGCCTATCTGATGAACAGACCTTCAGCTTCAATCAAATAGGCCATAGATATAGATCGAGATTCACTCATAAGACAAGCGACTACCAACATGGATAAGGTTTGGAGCACTGCAACCAGCCTTTATACCCGTCGAAGAGATGGATCCTCTGGACACCGAAGTTCGGGTCACCCCTGATGACTCAGAAGAGATAGAGCGGGGGTTGGTAGCCGTCAATAGCCCAGATGGAGATAGAATGTGGGGAGATTGAACTTCAAGCGTTACTCTTTCTTCTGTGTAATGAGTGGATACTAGTTCGAATTCCTCGGTCTTGTTGACCAACTCCTTTTATAAGCTCTTCTTATTCAATAGAAAAGTAGTTAGTTGCTAGGCTAGTTGCCCTCTCTTCTGTTAATTCAACTACGGGCTTAAAAGCGGAATATTCCACAGGCCTCGAAGAAGGAAATTCATCAACTTCCAATTCAAGTAATGCTGTATCGGAATATTCAACTACCGCTACTACAGCCGTATGAATCGAATCTATCGACAAGTCGAGCCTACGTATACGTTAGAGCAAGACGAGATAATCCCTGTCGAGCACTTGCTCTCTTCCGCCGCCGGGGTCCTGTCGATCCGCATGAACAGGGCGAGGTCTCTACTGCTCGGCCAACTCCTCTATCTCGCACGCGGACTACTGACGGAAACAATACATACTAGCCATACGAGTTCGGTTCATCGATCGGTCGTTCAAATCAAAGGATCATAATTGACATAGGTTGAAATCTCGCCAGCCGAGTAATGGGTGCCATTTGGTTAAACGTTCCATCACAGGGCAAACAAAATGTAGATGTCTCATTCATGCCTGTCCGTTTCTGCCGGGAGATCCGCTAGTGCTTCTCCCCCCAAACAAGCCGGAGAGTAGGACTAGGTCTCACCGGCTATCTTTGATTGGGTTGCTCTACGTTCCATCTCTGGATTAGGTTGATGGAACCTGGTCTCCATTAGTTTGACGACTTGTGGTGGCGTATCCCTCGATAGAGTGGAATCTCATCGTTTGGGTATAGACGTCCTATTAAAGAGACCGGGGGAACGTCCACAGGGACTTGAGGAACAGAAAAGTCTATGTTGTTGGTGTAATTGTTTATAGAACGAGACGAATCGTCACAAAACGCCACCTCCACAAAATTTAGTTGATCGAGCTCTAGCCCATGACGTAAAACCAAACTCACAAAAAAGAGATAGAGCCATGACAAAATATGTGAAACGGACTTTCTTAAGAGAAGGGAGAGACCAATCCATGAGATAAAAGACTAAAGCGAAGAGTGAATGAGAAGATCCTAAAGAGTGACTCAGGACCGGACGTTAGAGTTGTGGTGTGAGAAAGCGGAAGCAGATATGCCGATGGCTGGAAGGTAGCTACACTCCTCAAAAAAAGAGATTGACTGGGCAAGGAAGTCGAATCAATAGAAGGACTGAAAGTAATTCTATGCTAATTAAGTAAGTTGTTTGTTATATCCAATTCTTTAAGAAAAGTATGTTTGGTAAGATCTTTCCTATTGTGGAAGAGAGGAAGGCACTAAGACCCGCTAGAAGGACTCTAAGGGAAGAAAGAAAGCCGTCCTAGTGAGGTGCAATGCTGAACCAGTGATCGGTAAACAAACCCTACAGAAGTAGGAATGGGATACTTAACTGTTGACTTTCTTTCTATTCTAAGAGTTGGGAGCGAAGGAACTGACGGTCTTCCCGGTTCTGCTTTCCCTTTTGCTTCCCTCCTTTCTTTTGTTAGGAATCGATCCAGTTGCTTCTCCGGTCTTGGTGGGTTAGGTTAGTACGGGGCATTATATTCTGTTTCAGAAAGAACTCTGAGTGAACAAGGCAAAAGCCTATCTTTTCTCAAGCTTGATTCGCAATAGCTATCCGTTAAAGCAGGAGAGTCCGTCTTTCTTTGTTAAATGGCCGAATTAGCCACACCCATAGAATAGAAGGGATCAATCCCACATTCGGCTCAAGAGAAGCAAAGGAAAGATCAGAGTCGGCATTTGCCCCGTTGTTGGAGAAGGAAGGCTAGCTACATTTCCTACTGAATCTATGGAATTGCCGTCCCTATCTACCTCAGTTGAGGGTTTCTGGGCTTCGGATCCTCTCACAAATGGAAGAATTCTCTATGAGCCTTCTATCTGTTACTTTGACTACTGTCATTATGTTTGTGTTTGCTGCGTCGGTCTGCCGCAGAAGAATGGGAGGGGAACAGTCCTCACTAGTGGACTACTAGTTAAAGCACTACTAAAGCAGAGTAGCCAAGATGCGCACATCATTCTTTGCCAGAGGGGCTCAGAGCTCAGCGAATGGAAGAAGCAGGCAGGGATATCATTTTTTAGGGAAAAGTGCTTTGTTGGACTTGTTCCCTGGTAAGATCAAAGATCTTTCTATTGCTCTATTGACAAAAAAGAAAAGAGATAACCTACTTAGACAGCCTTGCCCTCTCCCGCGAGCATTCCATTCATGAAAGCCTTCCCCGAGAAAAAGACAAGCTAACTCAAAGAAACCCTGCGAAAGGTTGGAGTTTTTTTGTCTTCCCCAACTACGGATTCTCTTGCAGCGGAATCTATGCCTCTATCTCAGTCAATTTCTGATTCAATCCCTCAGGCCCATCTCAAATGGAACCAACTTTCACTCTCTCTTCACTATATGGTATCACAGCCTCTTCAGCTTATTCGTTCATTCATTTAGTTAGTGACTTGTCTCTCATTCCAGGCAAGCAATAAAGATAAAGAAAGAATGCTCTAGCTCAGCTTACAAGCAAGGAAGGATCCGACCCAAGTCTTTTTTTAGTCTTCCTCGGGCTTCTTCGTTAACCAAAAAAGAAAGACCAATTCCTTCTTGTCGGGCAGTTCCAATCCGGGAACGATCGGCATTCAATCTCGCTTTGCTCTAGCATCTGTCCTATGCTTAGAAATGATACATGCCATACGCTATTCTTCAATCCCTTCTCTATAACTCTAACAAGTTAATTCGGTAGAAGTATATAAAGCATGACTGTGAAGGAAGGGATAAAATTGACTGATTCACCAAGCTAGGTCAAGTAGTTCCTAAAATCTATTGTAAAGTAGAGAAGGAAAGGCATTGACGGTGGATTCTCTAGCGGCTCCCTCTGAGCATCCTACGTTGACGGTATTCTATCTTATTTTCACAGCTTGAGAAAAACAGAAGACCCGATACGATATAGGGGCATCGAAAGCAGCTAGTAGTTGCATACACGGAGGGACCTTCCACAATGAGTGGTACAGGAACAACCAAAAAGATGTAGGCCTCAAAGGAATAGCACGTTTGTGATCTAGTTCCTACCTTAACGCACTCCAAGTGTAGTTGCCAGTGTAGCAGTAGTTCCTTTCTTTTCAAGCCTTGCCAGCAGCTACTTTTCTTTCTAAGAAAGTCCTTTACAGGATCGAGCGTAATAAGTGTAACGTGTTTACCAGCAGGACTAACTCTTATTTCAAGTCAAGGCTGTCTACCAGTCTGACTTAGTTGTATTCATTCTGTCCTAATCAAAAGGATCGACTTCTCTGGGGTGTGACAACTCCTTCTCATGAATAAACTATCCGCTTAAAACAGTCGAGCGTGATAGGCTTGCAAAGCATAGGCTACGCAGCCTTGTTCACCGGAAAAGCATAAGATCCTTGATTGAAAGGGAGTTTTGTTTACCAGACAGCTTACTGTTCCGGGAAAGCGAGAGATCTCATTGTCCGAGAAATGCTCTTTCCTCTAGCGGGATCAGACTTTTCACAAGATAGCATCCCGTACTAAGAGAAGGTCCCTTAGTCTACCCGAAGGAAAGTCAAGAGATAAAGTGGGTACCGGCATGGTTAGAGGATTCGAACTGGCAGGATTGGTTTAGTGTTAGCAATTAGCATAAAGCGGTTATGCGACAGCTTGAAGTTGATAAAACTTCGATTCTAAATCACCGAATCTTGCATCCAACCTCGGTCTTTTTTGCACAACACAAGGGATGCGGTTAGTTGAACCGATTTCAAAGGCTTGATAAAGCTTTGGCATGACGTACGCGTGGGAAGGTTAGCAAGGGAAGGAGAAGACGAGGGATGTTTAGTGCTATGGTCTGGTGGAGAACTCGGATGAGAACGTTGGAGGAACAGAACTCATTGTCTCGCTACGCTTCGATGACGCTACAGATGTTGAGTCATAAAGATGAGGGGCAAATTCAGGGCCGGCGAGGTCACTTTCTTATCCGAAAAGGAATGCCACTAGTTCCACTATCAGCTTGCTTCTCCTAATGCCAACACCAATCTGAAGGTCGTTTACGCGCTTAACTTGCATTGGCAACGTCGGCCTATCTATATCCAACGTGAGAGACCAATTGCCTTAGTTAGAAGGAAGGCGTTCTCGAGACATAGCTTTCTAAGTAGAATCCGAAATCCCAGCGATTACCAGGTGACCCATTAACTAATCTTTCTGACAACTGCTCAGCTTCCTAGGTGCCGTGTGAAGCTGCTACCCGGAAAGACCAATCAATGGTTGACTCTGAAATGACACGTTGAAAGTCTTGTAAAGGAAGAAAAAGCGCTGCTATTCTCTAAAAAGAACCTTCCTTCTATTCCTTACGTCAAGACTCTTCCTAGTTCGTGCTACTTTAGAATACATCTACACCGAAGGAAATATTGAATTTCATTGTCCTTCCTGGCCATGAAAGAATACCCCAATATGCCTTCAAGATAAGAAGTCAAACAATCAAGGTAGGGATTGTTGGCTTGGAACTCTCGCAGTCTCCCCTCATACACCGGGAAGGCTTCTAGCTTCTCCGCCTGAAGGAGCTTTTGGCAGTGAGTCGAAAGTGTTAGTGAGAAGCCCTCTCCTATCTAGGACTATTTCCACTCTTCTCTGAGTGCCAAAAAAACAGTGCTAAGGTAGCGCTCACAGCGAGAGCTCAGCTTACTATTATTCCTACCCTAATGTGTCAAGAATAGAATAGGTAGTACAGGTCAGCAAGCAAGCATAGCTAGATCTAAGGTATCCGGATCAGAAGGTATATCCTACCCCAACCCTTCTTGTTCTTGGTTCTTTTGTGCTATCTTTCTATCCAGTTTCCAGCGTTAATGTAGAAGTAGAAGGTGTAGAAAGAAGGATTATCAGATTTGATGAAGTTATTTAGCTTTCATCAATCTTTCCTAATTTTCAGGCTCTCTCTCTGCCGAGCCTCTTGGAGTGCTTGCTGTGCTAGGGGTTGTATTCCCCAGAAGCCTCCAGGTATTCCCCGTGGGTGGGAAAAGAGTTTCTAAATCTTCTTCATATTTGATGCTGGATTACTAGATTTAGTTGTTGCTTCTACACTCTCGAGAGACCTCTCTCAGGATATGCCGACAAGGCTGGAGGAGCTACTGACTATCCAGATTTGGATTCGTCAACGGATGCAACAGAGGAAGCTACTGGGGGCAGAGGCAGGAGTACCCGTCTCAGGCGGGAAAAGAGAAGGAACTCAGTATGACCTTTAGCTCGTTGGAAGGAATTCGTAGCGGCATTCACAGTGAAGTAGGATGCTTCGATTCTCTTTCAGTCGACTAAGCGAAGCGGCACATTCCAGCCCGTAAGTCTAAGGATTCCTCATCATCTTATCTGACGTGCTGGCTATCTTATCCTTCCTCCCATCCAGGGTGGCTTACTTTATCGCGTCTTTACAGTCGTGTGTAATATAATAGTAATAAGGGCTCTTAGTTCAGTTGTTAGCTAGAACGTCGGTCTACCCAATGTCTACGGTTCCAATCCTTGTGAGCGTGAAAGTCTGCGAAGTGAGGAGTAGTTCATATTAGTCCACAAAATTTCTTCTATAGAGGTCTCATTCGGTCCAACAATGAGGAGTTGGTGCATTGCAGCAGGTTCGAGCCCTGAGGAAGCACTCTGCGGGGAAGGTCCAGGGGAACGAGGAAGGCGGAAAGAGGGGACTGCGCGCTTTTCCTTTTCTCCCTATCTTCTTGGTGGAAAGACGTACTACTTGCTTACCCAAGCACTTGGGGTCTTTATGGGTTCGGTAAGATGAGTACTTAAAAGCCAGGGCTTTTCGATGTCTGCCCTCAAGGTCAATTGTGCTAGCATCTCGGAAATCTCAGCTAGTTGACGGATAACTGTTAGAACGTTGCCAATTTGCTCTAAATGGTACCATTCGCTGATGGTTAAGGTTAAATACAGTGGACTCCTCCTTGTCCCCCTCATAAAGAGGGTTCATGCTGCCTCGGGAACTGGCGTTCTTGGCCATTGTAGGGTAAAGTCTCCCAAGCACCTCGTATGGTAAGCTAGGATTGGCAAAAGTAGGTAATGCAGGCGTAGGCGCCACTCACCATTTCAGCGTACCGTCCCTTCTTCTCACTAAGCCACTTCGTCCCTGCGTTTGAACGGAATTTGATTGAAAGCCTTGCCCGAGAATCTTTGCTTGGGAGCCACCTTGGTTTAAACCATACGCGAGCCCTAGAATAAAGAATTTGCCTGACTACATGCGAAAGCTTTTCCTTCCGCTGGATTGAAAAATCATCCTTATTTCCTGGTCCACACCCGCACTCGCAGTCAAAGAACTTACTTAAACTTAGTGCTTGCTCGACCTCGACCTACTCCCTTTGTCTAGGGAAGCAGAGTGAACTACAGGAGCTCCTATCGAGTATGGCAGATAGGCGGATAGAAGGATTTTCCTACAAAAAGAACTCGCTAATTAGGCTTAGAAAAATTACCCAGAACTTTTCCTCTTGTTTTCATCAGCGGAACTAGGTTTGCTTTATTACAAGCTAAGCAAACTCTCTATGGTGGTTTTATTCCTTTTATTAGTTCAATGAGCGTTCAATGAGGGACAATTCAGGTCCATTCTCTTGCTTCGGTGCCAGTGGAGCAAAGTAAGCTTTTGCGTCTATAGAAGTATGAAAAAATCTCATTCAATTCGGAAGGAAAACAGAAAAGTCAGATTTGAAAGCTATATGAGATGCAAAAAGTGGAATTGGGCGGGGCAGAAAGTGACTTGCAAGATTTCACTGCTATATAAAACGCTTCTTTTTCAGTGATCGTATAGTAAAGTAGAGTATTTCGCCTAAAGTTTAAAGTACGTAGGCGGTATAGAGTCAAGTATCAATATCATATTCGAAGAGTTAACTAAAGAAAAGTGTTCTAGGCACTTCTCAAGTTATTTGCAGCATTTCTATTGGTTGAGGTGAGGGTAGTTGGCTTGGATTGCTATCTACCCCTTAAAAGTTCACAGCCTAGCTAGCATTAGTTTGAGCAGCTTGGTTTCGAGTGACAGCATGGGGCGAATCGGGTGGAATATAGAAGTTTATGTGGCCGATGGTTCTCTACGTGGCATTCTCTAAGGGGTTTGGGCCTGAGTTGAGGCTATTGGATCTTGATCTCTCAACTGACTTAGCTTGGGCATAGTTGGTCGAAAGGTTTGAGTTTATTCGTGGGTTGTCACGGCTATGGTTAGGGAAAGGTTCCCTGTAAATGCCTAAGTGTTGGTTGTCTGGGTGAATAGGCAACTAGGGAGAGGTGTCATCTTCAGCCAACTCTTTTTCTTTTCATATTTTGCAAGAGTCCAAGTCGGATGGGGCACCAAAGATTTTTGGTTGTGTCTAGGTCTCGTATGGTTTTGGTTATATCTAGGATAATCAACCCAAACAATGTTGGAGGATTGTGTGGTTGGTACATCTCACCATTTACATAAGGTTCCCTATAATTTATGTATAAGTCCTTCGTACTTTGCAAATCATCAAGTCGTGTTTAAGTAGGTTGGGCTAGGTTTGGCTGCTGACGGAACCTATAAAGTGGAGGTCTAACTATAGGCTGAGTTGGGGGTCTCTGCATGATCCTTAATCTACGACTAAGGCTGCAAAGGTGGCAGGTGTACAGTATTCACAATGGCCTCTACCCCCTTAGTTACCTTTGTCATTATGAGGTGGGTTTTGCACATTCTGAGGATTAGGTCTCTTAGGTTCTCTTTGGGTGTTAACAGTAGCAATGTTTAGGTTGACAAGATTCACAAGGTTTTTGGAAGTAGTGTTCTGGCTAGGGTTTGGGAGTTTGCAACCCTTAAAAGTCTTCAGTCCAAGCTTGACATTAAGATTTTCCTGTTTATGGGCAGTAGCAATGGCTTGATCCAAAGTGTGCGGCTCAGCTCTAAGTACTTCTATTTCGACGGTCATCCCGAATGGCCTCATTGAAAGCTGCAATAGTGGTTTCCTCAGTCACATTATCCTTCATCGTCGAATTGGGGCTAATCCCCCTCTTAAAGGTTGGTCAATAATCAATTCCCTTTACTGGAACCTCTTTCAGATCCGTCTTTGAAGATCTTGGAAATCCGGGCTTACGTCTGGAAGAATGAATTCCCTTATTGCGCCTAAACGAGTTTCACGGAGAAATCCATTATTTAAAGAGAAGTTGTTCATCACTGGACCAATGAGCCTGGTGGGTATAGTAGTGGCAATGGACATCAAAAGGCAATGAACATTGTTTATGGAGAAGAAATAGGTAGAAAGCACACGGACTTACTAAGCCATTGAAGGCAATAGACAGAAAAGCCAACATAAGAACGAGTTTAACAGTCTTCAGTGGTTTCAACCCCTAAGAGGAGAAGGCACACCAAAAGCCTCGTATGCGGAGTAGCAGTAGGTCTTCTCAAAGAGAGCCTTGTCGTCGTAACCGAAATCATAATCGCTGGCAACAATGGACATTGCCTTGTTAGCCCAAGAACTAGGCAAACACGAATCAAAGCTTGAACTTCACTCGAGCTAGTCATTGGAATCGTCATGATAGGCACAACCTTCACCTTAACTGGCGCTGCAACGGAAAGCTTTTATACTACAAGAAACTATTCAAAAAATAGAAAGGTGGTTTACCACCCTTTTTCAAAGCCTCCATCCATATAGTCTTTCTTCCCGCACGGACGATCGATTGTTAATTGTTGGTTGTACTGGTTTTGATTGTTAGGACCAACATCCTTTCCGGTACATAAGTTTATTAGTTCACAGTTAAGACTTTAGATAAGCCAATGGAGTAGCTCGTCTCCTTTCATAGTATGAATAAGAAGCAAAGTAAATATTACATCAATCGGCATTCAAAAAAATAGGCATATTGGGAAGGAACAGGAGAGGGCTAGAAGCGACTCGTTCGTATTGGGAACCACCACACGTCAAGGCGACACTCTACCGCTGAGTTATATCCCTTCCCTTGCCCGCCCCTCTTTCTTATTATTAGTAAGATAGGGTTCCAGTACACAAACAAGGTGGGTTGGGGTTTCTTTCTCAATCTTTCTCTGATTCTAGCCGTGTAGTGGATCCGGCTTTAGTCGGTTAAAAAGAGGTGTGTGTGGCCGGGCTTCTTTCTTTATAGTGCTGCCCGCCCCCTTCTTCATTCATCCATTTAGGCCCGACTAGGAACACGTGGATCCAGGGAACCTGGCTCGGGAACAGTTTCTTAATAGTAGGGGCTAATCCTTACTTAATAGTAGGGGAAGAGAGTCCAATCTCTGAAATAGAGCTTAGTCTCTCCAAAGTAGTATACTAGTAGAAGGCGTAGGTTATGACTTGATCCAATAGAGTCAGAACACCTTTCGAGATAAAAGAAAATGGTGCTCGATGAAACGATCCTGATTTCACACTATGCTGTGGGCTGGGGAGAGAGCAGCTCTGCGAAGCTGGGCGTTCAGTGTTCTTATAGGGGAACCATACTAGAAAGAGAATAGAAAGGGCCTTCAAAAGAGAGCGAGTGAGTGATGGGCAACCGTCAGTCTATATGTTGCTCGTGAGCCGCCAAGTACCAGTCTCGCAACAGTACTGGCGCAAAAGGATCGGTCCTTCACTTGCTGATCGTTCGCGAGTCGAACTCGCTCTCTTGCCACGCTTTTCACTCACTCGCTTGAGTCGGACTCAATCACTCTTTTTGTTTGGAGGATCATTCGTTCTTCACTCTCTTGTTTCGATTACCCGCAAGGAGCGCAGCAACCAAGGTGCATATTATCATATAGAAACAAGCGAAGCGTAGCGATTCGTACTACCGGAAAAGTTTCGGTAACCGGCAGGCAATAGAGTCAGTCCGCCGATAGGCGCAAGCAAGCGTAGCGAATCACATAGATAAGCCCCTACCTGCCAGCGCGCGGATAGATAGGGCGGGCGAAGCGCGAAGGGGATGGATGTCTGAGCGGTTGAAAGAGTCGGTCTTGAAAACCGAAGTATTGATAGGAATACCGGGGGTTCGAATCCCTCTCCATCCGCGAAGTCATAAGTTCTCTCTTGCGTTATCGAGAGATAAGAACGAATCGGATCGACTCGACTGATATGATAGATGGAATGGTTAGCTTGTGTTATGATTTAGTTAGGACTTTGTCTCCCTTTCGTTATCTTTCGCTCCCCTTGTATAGGTTGGGGAAGGGCCGGGTGGATTACCTTTGGGAGCTAAGTCGAAGATCTCGGTGGTCTTGTGAGTGGTTGATAAACTACGATTGCAGTTTTCTTTAGGAAGTCCCGGCTTAAGAGACAAAGAAAACGGTTGATACTTCCCCCTAAAGAGGTAGAACAAGTGAGAGGGTAGAAGGTGACGACCCTAATGAATCGACTATGAAGGTGGCTGTTAGCTACATCAGCGCTCAAATTCCTTCTGAGTTATTGCCCTGGCTTCGATGATCAACCCCTGGCACATTTAGGTTTTGATCTTCGGCCATCCTGGTCCTCAGGACCCAACACAATCAATATTATTCCTCGATATTTTCTTTAAAAGATGCAAAAGGTGTTGATACGTCCCATCCACATAGAAAGCTTACCCTCTTCCACACATTACCGGTGGATGCTACAGCCGCTATCACTTTGGCTGCAGGAGGGGAATGAAGGGAGAGGAAGCAGGGAAGAAAAGGTTATTCCCTATTGGCTCACCCTTGTATCAGGCCTTGGTACGGCCTATACATGATTGGGCCATGACGGTTTTGGCAAGGTATAGTTTGATTTTGACCTATAACCAGACTCAATCGTTGCAGTACTTTCGAATCAAGATCAAATGATTTTCTTTTTCTTTCAAGGCACGATTCCTTACCTGTTATTCTGACGTCCTGTATGATTGCAGGGTTGTTCGGGAATCCCTTTGCAACTTCCTGGACGTTCATACATACTTTTTCTTTAGTCTTTCAATTACAATATAGTTTCTAATAATAAATAAAGGCTATAGGTCGGGTCAACCCCTCGGATTTTGTCGTTCTTGGCCTCTATTCACACTTACACATCATATGCTTGTGTGGATAGCTGCTGAGAGGGTGTATGGCACGACGAAGCTTTGCGACTATGCCATTCTTGGCGACGGTGATCGCCGACGAGAAGGTGGCGGCCGCTTACCATAATACATAGTTTCAGTGTACTATAACTATATCTAAAGAAAAGTCTCTCATTTCAAACTTTTTTGATTATTGGAATTCCTTGATTGGAGTTTGCCAAAAGATTTTGGAGCGACGAAGTGACAGGGATTTCTCTCCAGTGTCTGCTAAGATGCTCCGGTCTTTGGTTGACGCTATTATGTGGAAAAAACCCCGATTTTCTCAAAGATTAGAGATGGAACTGGTACTATGTCTCTGTCTTTGACCTCTCGATTGAGCAGTCATTTTTCGTATCTGTGGTGCGCCCTATCGCCCTAAATCTAAGCGATGGAAGCACCACTATCTTTGTATGCTTTCGCCGTCTGGCGTATTCCCGTTACCATTGAAACAGTGGTTAGCATTTCCAGATTTGGGAGTGTTAACGTCGGGTGTCGTACGGGCCTGAATTCTTTATAGGGCTAAGTAGCGCCTTCGCTTTGTTTGTAATGAAAAGGTCTTCGGACATTTTATCCTGTTTAGGGGGAGGACTTTCTTGATCGCCTCATTCTTCCCTTCCATCCAGGGGTTAGTGGCTAAAGTCTCTCCGATGGTACGCTGAGGTTAGCGTAAATTACGATGTGTCGCTCGAGGTCTCTCGAGCCCCCTGTTGTACCAATGTCTATATTCCGTTCTAGGAATAAGGTAATGATCCTCCGGTATGGAGTTTCGTTTTGTTGTTACGACAGGCTGAGAGCAGTGCCCGCTCCCTTGTGTTTGAGGGAGTTGGTGCGACGAAGTAGGTGCGGGTGAGGCATTCGACTTCGAGTGGCTTTGATACCGGACAGAAGAAAGAGACAGAATAATAACATTGAAATAGCTTACGGGGCTTGGAGGTTTGTTTTTCCTATTCTTATTCCTCAGTTTAAGCTAGCGATGGGGAAAGGCTAGGTAGCTGGCTTTCTTGGGATTGCTCGCTGGCTGACTATGACGATTGCCCTCACTCTCAAGCCGCTTCCAATAAGATTGTTTTCAACATTCCCCCCGTGACGCTCCCAAACCGATCGCTATCGTTTTCTTGCTTTCTTCAAGTCGTCGAATTGTTATAGAATGCCTTTATATCAGGTATAGTTCGTAGGATGAAGTGGGATGAAGCCTTAGTGGATATAGCGTCTGTGCCGGGAATGCGGCTCGGGCGTAGTAGGTCCGGACGCCTAGCATGAAGCAGCCTTCTCTGGTGGCGGCACTATACCGTCAGTATAGTATCTCTGACGCTTCCAGTATATATAAAACGTAGTTAGCAGAGGTCAGTCTGTCTGGCGTTCCCTCGCGTAAAGGGCGACTTTGGCATCGGCTCTCTCTCGTTAGGTAATTACCGAGGCGAAAGCAGCTCTCTCGGAAGTCCGTTTCCCCGCCATCTTAGTGGGACTAGTATAATAAACTTTCACTTGAACTGCCAAGACTCGGATTTTCTTTTTTGTAGTAACGCCCTTAACGAATTACGTTTAACGTCCCTTTATGACTTTCCCGCGAGCCCAAAGAAGAAAAAGAACGGACTAAAGCGAGGAGTTCATTGGCCATACATAGTGAAGGGGGATGGGGGTCAACCTCTTTCATGACCCATGGCCTTTCTCCTTTATTAGTGTATAAGGGTGTCACTTGGTTAGCATTTCTATCATCCATGTTGTAGGGTTAGTTTTTCGATAGGGAAACAGGGGAGTTGGCTGTAGTTGAGACACGTTTTTCGTCTCGACGAGATGGATGGATTTATTCGAGATGGTTAACCACTTTTTTAACCGTAAGAGGGAGGTCATTCAGAACCCGCTGGCTCCAGAACCGGTGGAAGTTCCCCACGCCGACCCCAAACGTGAAGCACTTCGAAGTGCCATTCACACTTTGATTCTTTAGCAAGTTCGGGAACATTGTGAGAAGGGGGAAGGGCGGCTGTCCGTTCACTTTCCGGAAATGGCAGAAATCGATTCCAGTGTCGCAGAGAACATTATGTCTCGCGATCTGGAAATATCTGCGGAGATGGATACTGAACCCCTCCGCGGATGGGTGGAGGAGAGAAAGGAGAACCCTAATCTCCTAAAATCCCTCATTAGGGAGTCTGCCGCTTTCTTTCATAACAGAGCCGAGAATAACGGCTGGCATAGTTGTCTCTCGCATGCAAGGAGATGCTGCTGCTGGATGTCACGGTTCTGGGGCGCCATGATCCTTTTCTCTGGAACAATCGAGGGCACTGCCTTCCTTCCGCTTTCAGAGGTAGGGACTTCATCAATCATCGCTCAGTGAGCTATTTATTGCCGCCAATAGCGCTTCGCTTGCACGCCAGCGCCACGCCTGGTAGAGCTATCGCGCGCGGGCGAAGGAGATGCATTTTTTGTACTGGTAGTACTGGACAAGCTCAGAGGGAATAATATCTTTCTTATTTCTGCCTTTCTTTCCCATGACGACTAGGAACAGGCAAATCAAAAATTTCACTTCGAATTCCGGACCTCAACATCCTGCTGCTCATGGTGTTTCACGATCAGTATTGGAAATGAACGGAGAAGTGGTGGAACGTGCGGAACCACATATTGGATTACTCCAGTGCGGCACGAAGCCGCTGACGCCGAGTCGGCTCCTATGCCGCTAGCTATGCCCTGCTTGGTCCCCCGACACGGTGGAGGTTCCGTAGCGCGTCATGAGCACCGGGCTAAGGGGCGGTTGAGCTACTCAAGCGAACCGCCCTACCTTACTACAACATAGGGACAGAAGGGAGAAGGTTGTGAAGGTGGCCTCGTTATCCACACCTCTGGTCGGATGAATGGAGGACCGACCGACCCGGGTTTTCATGAGCGTTGGCGGGTCCTGGAGTGCCTGTCAAGGGCTCCCGCGCATACCCCGGGGTGATCATCACCACCTGCACCTCACATCTCGGCACAGTGGAACGTGTAACCCGCCTGCTGTCTCATTCAACTACATTTGTTCCTATAATCCATAGCCTAACAGAACGCAGCAGCGAGGGGCAACCTGCCCATACAGCCAGCGGGGAGGATGGCACTACTGGCAAAGACCGTCTGGCGAAAACGCCGCAGGCGCGAAGCGTGGTAGGCCTGCGCCGGGGGAGCATAGCATAGGCGGGAAAGGGAGCCCGGACGGTGGAAGAGCCAGGGGAGGCCGGGTCATTTGACGGAAATGGAAGGCTTTTCCCCTATTAGAAAAGGCCCTATGAAGTAAAGGGAAGTGCATCAATTCTTGGAAAAAGAGGGAGCGAGCCTATAGAAAAAATCTAAGAAAGTCAATTCAATGAATAGATCTCGAGTCAACGGTACGACAGACAGCGCTGCCTACACGCGAATTAGCTTCCGAGGTCAAGCAGTCTCAATTTCACTACAGGATTGATTTGCGAATGAATGCTGGGCTGGGCCACCTCGAATGGCGTGAGCCGCATGCGGGGAGACCCGCACGTACGGTTTTTAGGGGGATCTGGTCGAAAGACCGGCCGGCGCCCACCCGACTAGAGGGACTGAGAAATTAATAGAGTACAAAACTTATCTTCAAGCTTTACCTTATTCTGATCGTTCAGAGGGCGATCGCGGAGTCACTGAATGAAGTCCTCCGTTTCTTTCGGAGGTGCTGACCCGCAGCGAGGCAGAGATGACTAAGTTACATATGGAATATGGCGACGACAACAGCATGTCGTAGAAGGAGATAACAGGTGGAGCCAACGACCCACTAAGACTAACGTATCTACAACTACATCCCCGAGCGGCAGTCAAACGGAGGCGTGAATGCAAGATGCCAGCGGAATGATCGGCCGGACAGAGGCTAGGGCTGCTTTCTTCCCACCGCGTCCTTCCTTGTGTGTCGGAGATATAAAGCGAGTGCACCGGAAAAGAACGGGAACTGGGTTGATCTATTCTATGGCGAAGCATCCGAAGCATAACTGCACACTCACACGATCTTTGCCGAGAGATAGGAGCATTCGGTGGAACCGGTGAACTACACTTGCTTCTGGATAGATGTGTGGGACAGAGGGCTCGTGGTACCTGCTGCCCACCCTTCCTCCTCTGCTTTGAGAACCGTGTGAACGGAGAGTGGGCAGAAGGGAAAGAGGTCCTCATACGGAGTCGCACACTTACTTGAGCTGTGCGGGAGACTGGAGAATGGGTCGAGTAAACTCCCCCGGGGCCGGCCGGCAAAATCACAGACGAAGCTTTATGGTATTTCTTTTTTTTTGATTGGAAAAGGAGGGCGCCTGGGTATGTTCTCGAAAGGGAAGGCAGAGGTAGTACTTCGAATGGCGAAGAGAGGCGGCTCGGCAAAGAAGGAATGGGAAATCGTCAAAGATGACTTCTTTGTTGGCGAAACGAAGGGCTAAATAGCGCCAGTGATTCTCTGAGCCGGTCTGGATTTCCAATGCCTCGGGAAACAGGTCGATCTCGATGACAACACCTTTTTCTTCTCTTCCTTACCGGGGAATCTTCTCTTATGGCCTTCACCTCCCGCCCGGCCCGGAAATCGAACCCAGCCTCCTTCTAATCCATTCATTTCTGCAAGCAGGGGGGATCCAGAGCTAAGCCCCCCTTCTATTGCATAAGCTAAAAAAGCGATAAGCAAAGTACCAAAGTGGTTGCGGGAACGATACGCTTTGGTTACCGGCGAACGCTTCCAAAGGCGACCCTCTCGAGTTTCCGGCGGTTTCCGTCATTGAAGTAGCCTTTCGTCATCCTACCAAACGAAAGAAGTCACTATCAAGCAGCGAGCCCTTATTAGTTTAGTTTAGTAAAGTCAAGCTCCAAAAAACGAGAGATTAACCTGCGGTGCGCTACGCCCGGCAACTCATCAAGCAATTTCTTTGCGCTTTCATTTCAGTGATGAGGTCGCAAAGAGGGAAGTAGGGCTCCTATTGAAACGCTTTCCCTCCCTCAAAAGGCGACCAGCTTTCAATACGTTTTGTTACGTTACGCTGCCATTGATTTTTCCAATATCATTGAATAGCATGGCCTGGGGCTAAGGTAACTTAAGTGGGAGAGCCGTGTTATGGGTGACCTTATTGCACGGTTCAGAGAGCACTTGTGTATGTGATGCAAGTGAACGTGTACGAAAAAGCTGTAGGAAAGTGAGTTCTTCGTTCCGTCGTCGACCCTATCTATGTTTCTACGATGGCCCAAGAACACGCTCATTCTTCAGCTGTAGAGAGACTTTTGAATTGCGAGGTACCATTACGAGCTCAATATATACGAGTGTTATTCCGTGAAATAACTCGAATTTCAAATCATTCACTTGCTTTAACTACTCATGCTATGGATGTGGGAGCATCAACTCCGTTCCTGTGGGCTTTTGAGGAGCGGGAGAAATTATTGGAATTCTATGAAAGAGTCTCGGGAGCCAGGATGCATGCCAGTTTCATACGACCAGGTGGAGTGGCACAAGATCTGCCTCTTGGCTTATGTCGAGATATTGATTCCTTCACACAACAATTTGCTTCTCGTATCGACGAATTAGAAGAGATGTCAACCGGCAACCGTATCTGGAAACAACGATTAG